TATTTTTACTTTATTTATTTTCATTTTTACTCATTAAATTCAGGAGTAGATTCATTCACATAATATCTCAAATCACAAGAAAAAAAGGTGTTATTGTTATAAGGTCACTCTTTATTCTAAAATCGAAAAATAGATTCGATACGATTAAAAAAAAAGATCAAAAGAAAAGATAAATGATTTTCAAATTTTGTTCTATATGGATTCGAATTTCTTACTATTTTTTTATTTTAATATTAGTCGACTCAAGAATTATCTAATGAATCACTTGATTCGAAATTAAGGGATAGGTAGACATTACAAATGATTAATTGATCTCTTTTTCTACCTCCCTTACTCTATGTTTTTGTTAATCCCGTCTATAATGATTGATGAATTAACAACTATCAATTGAACTTATTCTTTCATTTGAATTGGTATTTTTGCTTATCTTCGTATATTGAAACTTAGGGAAGTGCTTTCTAAACATATGTATAAAAAGAACACATTTCATTTAGCTCCTTCATCTTCATGCTTACTATAACTAGTTATTTCGGTTTTCTACTAGCAGCTTTAACTATAACCTCAGCTCTCTTTATTGGTCTGACCAAGATACGACTTATTTGAAATTAATTGAATGAACACAACGCATAAAAAGAAATCCTTCTGTGGTATTGATAGACTCTATAGTTCCTTAGAGAGTCAATTTCCAATTAGTGGTCATTGAGATTCATGGGCAATGCGGATTACTATATAGGGATAGATATTACCTCTCCTTTTTCCCTTTCAAAAAAATTGAAATGATTGAAGTTTTTCTATTTGGAATTGTCTTAGGTCTAATTCCTATTACTTTAGCTGGATTATTTGTAACTGCATATTTACAATACAGACGTGGTGATCAGTTGGATCTTTGATTAAATTAATTAACATCTTTTTTTTTTTAATTGACCTCCTCTTTTCTTTAATCCAAAGGAGGTCAATTTAAGATTACTGGTCAATTATTTAATTGTAATTTTGGGACTAACCTAACCAAGAATTGAATCACGCTCTGTAGGATTTGAACCTACGACATCGGGTTTTGGAGACCCACGTTCTACCGAACTGAACTAAGAGCGCTTTCTTATCTTCTTATCATTATCACACTAGCTAAAACTAAAAAAAAAAGAAGAGGATCTTTTTTATAACCCGAATACATCTTGTATGCATAAGACTATCATATAGAATATGATATAATAAAAAAAGATTATGTATGCCTGATTTTAATCGATTTCAATAAATCCCTCGTTACTGCTCAGACGAGAAGTAATAGGTAGGGATGACAGGATTTGAACCCGTGACATTTTGTACCCAAAACAAACGCGCTACCAAGCTGCGCTACATCCCTTTCAATTGGTCTACAGTTTCATTTTATAGAATCCCTGTCTTGTTTTCAAAATCCTTATTTTCTCCATTGATATATCCAAGTTATCTTGCCATTTCTTTTTTTTATTCTCATGTAACATATAATAATAGTAGAAGGCTTATATACACATGAATATGAAACCCATCGTAAAAAATAACTAAAAAAGGGAATATTTTTTGGGAATGCTCAGTCGGAAGGGACGTCTTTTTCGGTTTTAAGAAAAGAAAAATCTTATCTACCGGATCATTGTAGATTTCAATTGGAATTAGGAATTCCGTGTACAAATACAAGCGGTCCTTAACTACTTACATATATATTATATCGGATCATATATGTATTAACATTAGGCATTACAATAAATAATACAATAAATAAAAAGAATAAAGAAGGAGGATTTAAAATGCGAGATCTAAAAACATATCTTTCCGTGGCACCGGTACTAAGTACTCTATGGTTTGGGGCTTTAGCAGGTCTTTTGATAGAGATCAATCGTTTATTTCCGGATGCGTTGACATTCCCTTTTTTTTCATTCTAGTTATTGACATGGGAAGGGGTGAAGAAGATTAGAGATAGAATCAAAAGATTTGTGACTAATCCCTCCCCCTCTTTTTTTTTAGAAAAAATAGAATTCGATACAATATATTAAGTAGAAGTATAATCAAGAAAGGAGGAAAGAGAAATAAAAAAGGTAGATTCAACCTCGGCGAAATTCGGGTTTTCTCCAATTCCATTTAGAAATAATATTGTGAGAACAGAAATGTGTCTAGGGCAAGAAGATCATACAAGATCTTTTAATAAAATACTGTACATTGAATCGAATTCGATTCAAAATATACCTAAATATTAGTTTGTTGTTTTACTTCTGATTTTTTTATTTCTTTTTTCGCAGAAAGTAGAAGAATTGGTTGAATCAAAAACGCAAAGGAGGTTCATGGCCAAGGGTAAAGATGTCCGAGTAACGGTTATTTTAGAATGTACCAACTGTGTTAGAAACGGTCTTAATAAGGAATCAAGGGGTGTTTCCAGATATATTACTCAAAAGAATCGACACAATACGCCTAGTCGATTGGAATTGAGAAAATTCTGTCCCTATTGTTACAAACATACGATTCACGGGGAGATAAAGAAATAACTCGAATCAAGTGCCTGTGTGTCACTCTTACAAGTAACACGAAAAGGACATATTCTATATATACCATATTATTCTATATATTTTCATTTTAGTTAACATAATATAACTAACTAAAAAAAAAGCCAAATCAAATCCTATATTTTGAATTTGAAATCTTTTTGGATCAAATTGAAATAGGATTTTGAGGATAAGGAATAAACAAACCATGGAAAAATCCAAGCGACTCTTTCTTAAATCCAAGCGATCTTTTCGTAGGCGTTTGCCCCCGATCCAATCGGGGGATCGAATTGATTATAGAAACATGAGTTTAATTAGTCGATTTATTAGTGAACAAGGAAAAATATTATCTAGACGGGTAAATAGATTAACCTTAAAACAACAACGATTAATTACTATTGCTATAAAACAAGCTCGTATTTTATCTTTGTTACCTTTTCTTAATAATGAGAAACAATTTGAAAGAAGCGAGTCGACCGCCGGAGCTACTGGTCTTAGAACCATAAATAAATAAAAAAAAGTAGACTTACTTTACTCCTCAGTAGACTTACTTTACTCCTCAATTGAACCCAAATAAAAATCCGAACTCAAACACAGATTGATATTTTGTTCGAAAAATCATAAGAAAAAAATTGGGGAAGAAGAAGAAATCTTTTTTTATTGGATATTGGACATATTCGCTCATTTAATTTTGAACGACTTTATCATATTCTCTTTATCATACTAATTTCTACTCTACCTTCCCGGAGTTCATTCTCCAGCGAACTCCATTTAAAATGTTCTGACAAATTCCTTACAATTTCCTTTTTTATTTTATGATCTGATCTCATTAGAAATCATATAAAGACAATTCCTATTTAATATAGCTATTTGTGCAAGTATTTTACGATTAAGAAGCAACTGTCTCTTGTACAGATTGTGTATTAATCTACTATAACTATAGGATACTCTATTCCCGCGAATTACTGCATTTATCCGAGTGATCCACAAACGACGAAAATCTATCTTTTTCCTATCTCTATCTCGATGAGACGAAACCAAAGATCTTATTTTCTGTTGAATAATTGTTCGAGTAAGTCTTGAACGAGCCCCCCGAAAGCTTGATGCAAATAAACGAATTTTTGTTCTACGTCTCCGAGCTATATATCCTCGTCTAATTCTAGTCATTGAATAAATGAAACTTTCATGAATAACTAATTGATTTCCTTTCTTTCAGTTATTCTTTTCCCTTTTCCTAGTTTATTAATAACAAAACGGATTCTTCCAATGTATAAAATAAAAATTCCAATGGCTTTTGCTACTATAACCTTCCCGACCACGATTTGTCTTTTCTTTTTTTATAGTCATTTCACCTCGAAACGAGTATTGATACTAGGTATCAAAAAACAGAAAAAAGTAATAAATAGAAATGAATAACGAAATAGTGGATTCCATCGTTTCTATGGTTATGTCTTAAACGGTGAGGTCCTCTATATATACCGGAGTCCCTTACTTCATTTAATCAATGGTATTAGCAAGTTGTACAGTTTACATTCTTCGGCTCTACCTATGAATTATCTAGTAATAGGTCTTTCACAACGAGATCTACCTATACAGTAACGGTATTTAATTATGAAAATTGGATGGGGTAGCTGACCCTCTTAGTCCGTTTTTGCAAGAGTATAGGCATAAGATTTCGGCTTTGAAAATAGGATTTCCCCGCTTAATGAATAACTATTTGTTACCAATGAGGAATTTTTTCTCATCGGAAACCATAAATTTCATATACAATAGAAGAATTGAATAGATCTTTTTTTTTAGTTTTCGATATATAGATAGTGAACGACCTTCTTCCTTCCATTTTATACTATTCACTAGTACTGATCATTGATACTGGAAAATTTCTTTCCCTTTTTTTTCTACCAATGGTGATCTGAACGAGTCGCACATACACCCTAGTACATGTTCCTCGACGCTGAGGACATCCCCCAAGAGCGGGGGATTTCGTGACATTTCTGATTGGCTGTCTTGTGTTTCTAATAAGTTGTTTAATAGTTGGCATGTTGAATCGTATACATAATAAATGGGCTGGTTTAGATCGATCCTAACCGGATGATTATGAATTACTTCTCTATTTAATAGATGAATAGAATATTATTAAACCCGGTAATAAGTAAGAAGAGAAAATATCAAAGTGGCGATTTGCTTAAACTTACTGCTATTTTTTTTTATTCAATCGCTACAAGATCAACAATTCCATGAGCTTGGGCTTCTGTTGCTGACATAAAAACATCCCTTTCCATATCTTCGGATACAACCCATAGGGGTTTGCCCGTTCTTTGTACATAAACTCTTGTGATGGTTTCGCGCAGTTTCAGCAGTTCTTCTGCTTCCAGGATAAATTCTCCCGTTTGTGCCTCATAAAAAGAACTCGCAGGTTGATGTATCATTACCCTGATAATATAAAAAATGATTCCTCTATCTCGCATGATGAGGTGAGGAGAAGAGATAAAG